AAAAATATAGTGATAGTTTTATTCTTCGTCGCCGTAAATAGGAATATTGAAAATCGAATTTTTGGAATTTGAAATAATGTGATGGGCGAACGACGGGAATTGAACCCGCGCATGGTGGATTCACAATCCACTGCCTTGATCCACTTGGCTACATCCGCCCCTTATCCAGCTAAAGGATTTTCTCTTTTTTCCATTCATCATTATTGTATTTATTCTTACCTTCATACTTAGATCGAGATATTCTATTGGACATAGAATGCCAATCTTTAAAATGTAAAAAAAAGGAGTAATCGGCTGTGACACGTTCACTAAAAAAAAATCCTTTTGTAGCTAATCATTTATCGAGAAAAATTGAAAAACTCAACATGAGGGAGGAGAAAGAAATAATAGTAACTTGGTCTCGGGCATCTACCATTATACCCAAAATGATTGGCCATACAATCGCTGTTCATAATGGAAAAGAACATTTACCTATTTATATAACAGATCGTATGGTAGGTCACAAATTGGGAGAATTCGCGCCTACTCTGACTTTCGCGAGACATGCGAGAAACGATAATAAATCTCGTCGTTAATTAATTTGGAAAACTTACTTATCATTCATTGGCGGGGGAGAAACCTTATGATAAAGAACTCAAATTCGGGTAGAGAAGTAAAAGTTTTAGCTAAACATATATCTATGTCTGTTTTCAAAGCGCGAAGAGTAATTGATCAGATTCGCGGGCGTTCTTATGAGGAAACACTTATGATACTGGAACTCATGCCTTATCGAGCATCTTATCCCATTTTAAAATTGGTTTATTCTGCAGCAGCAAATGCTAATCATAATATGGGTTTGAACGAAGCTGATTCATTCATTAGTAAAGCCGAAGTCAATGGGGGCCCCTTTGTGAAAAAGTTAAGACCCAGGGCTAGAGGACGTAGTTATCCGATAAAAAGACCCACTTGTCATATAACAATTGTATTAAAAGATAAATCTAAAATTTAGATGAATCTTTAGAAAAAAAATGGATGAAAAGATAATATAATAAAAAAATATGGGACAAAAAATAAATCCACTTGGTTTCAGACTCGGTACAACCCAAAATCATCATTCCTTTTGGTTCGCACAACCAAAAAATTTTTCTGTAGGTCTACAAGAAGATGAGAAAATACGGAATTGTATCAAGAACTATGTACAAAAAAATAAGAGAATATCCCCAGGTTTCGAAGGAATTGGAATTGCACGAATAGAAATTCAAAAAAGAATCGATTTAATCCAGGTCATAATCTATATTGGGTTTCCAAATTTATTAATAGAGGGCCGAACGCGAGGGATCGAAGAATTACAGATGAATGTACAAAAAGAGTTTCATTCTGTGAACCGAAGACTCAATATTGCTATCACAAGAATTGAAAAACCTTATGGACACCCTAATATTCTTGCAGAATATATGGCTTCACAATTAAGAAATAGAGTTTCGTTTCGAAAGGCAATGAAAAGAGCTATTGAATTAACTGAACAAACAGATACAAAGGGAATTCAAATACAAATTGCAGGGCGTATCGACGGAAAAGAAATTGCACGTGTCGAATGGATCAGAGAAGGTAGGGTTCCTCTACAAACAATTCGTGCTAAAATTGATCATTGTTCCTATACAATTCGAACTATCCATGGAGTATTAGGCCTAAAAATTTGGATATTTGTGAACGAGGAATAATAGACCTTTTTTTATCTTGACATTCTGTCCAGTGATAGAACAAAAAATTAGAAACTATTTCTGTTTTTTTCCTTTTTCCGTTAAATCAAACAAAAAATAAACAATTCTAATTCTATAAGGTTGAATAAAAAATAGATTAATCTTACTTTTGATATAATTGCTATGCTTAGTGTGTGACTCGTTAGTTTTTTCTTTAGAGTTTAAAGCTGGGCTTCAAAAAAAAAAGACTGACCTCCACTATAAACTTAATAACTATATAAAATAAAATAATAAAATAAACGAAAAACTAATAACCAACTTATTGCTTCGTATTGTCGAGATCCCAAGAAACAGTCACTATATGACTGAATGACTGAATCAATCATATAGTTGTAACAACTGAAATTTTCATAAAAAACAAATCTGATTATGGATTTTGAAGAAAAAAAAAATAAAGGGATGCGGATAAATGGAAAGGTGATAGAAAGAGAGAACAAAAATATCAATGATAGATGATTCCAATATGTATGGTCTATGAATCACCTCATAAAAGGCAGTGTGATAAAGCATTAATATTGATATATTAATATATATAATAATACAAATAATAAAGTATAATATAAATAATAAAGAGCCCTGGGTTAATAGAAACTGAGGAGATTGACTCGGGAACCAATTTTGTTGGGAGCTCCGTTGCAGAGTTCAGGCCTAACCATTAATAGAGAAGCTATAGGAACGACGAAACCTGTGACTATATAAGATTCAACTATTAAAATATAAATAAAATAGAAAAGAAAAATGAATCCTAATGATTCATCGGGCGGGATGGCGGAACGAACCAAGAACAAATTGATTTACTCTGAGAGGTCATGGATTGATCCTACGAATGAAGCAGGAAAGAGTCAATATCCGCCCGCGAAACCCTTATTTATTTATTGTATTACAATACAATATTGTCTTGACTCGATAAGAGTAAAATAAAAAAAAAATAGGGATTCGTTATAAAAAATAAGCATTATCTTTATCTATAAATATACACATCTAGCCATATATGGAGCTTCCTATGTAATAAATGAAATATCAATAAATCCCATTACTTAGTTTAGTGTACTAATTATTAAATGGATGTGTATCCGTATCGAATCTTTTCATTCGCGAGGAGCTGGATGAGAGGAAACTCTCATGTCCGGTTCTGTAGTAGAGGTGGGATTAAGAAAAAACCATCAACTATAACCCTAAAAGAACTAGATTTCGTAAGCACCATAGAGGAAGAATGAAGGGAATATCTTGTCGGGGCAATCATATTTGTTTCGGCAGATACGCTCTTCAGGCACTTGAACCCGCTTGGATCACAGCTAGACAAATAGAAGCAGGGCGAAGAGCAATGGCACCATATGCGCGTCGTGGTGGAAAAATATGGATACGTATATTTCCAGACAAACCTGTTACAATAAGACCCACGGAAACACGTATGGGTTCGGGGAAAGGATCTCCCGAATATTGGGTATCCGTTGTTAAACCAGGCCGAATACTTTATGAAATGGGTGGAGTATCAGAAACTGTAGCCAGAGCAGCTATCTCAATAGCTGCGTGCAAAATGCCTATACGAACTCAGTTTATTATTTCAGGATAGGGATATAGAACTAAAGATAAACAAAAGGGGTATTGAGGATGAAAAAACAACCGCGGGTTTATTTATTTCTAGACAAACACTATTTCTTTTTTTCCTCATTCTTTGCATTGAAATAACAGATTCAAATAAAAATGATATGATTCAACCTCAGACCCTTTTGAATGTAGCAGATAACAGCGGAGCTCGAGAATTGATGTGTATTCGAATCATAGGAGCCGGTAATCATCGATATGCTCATATTGGTGACGTTATTGTTGCTGTAATCAAAGAAGCAGTGCCCAATATGCCTCTAGAAAGATCAGAAGTAATTAGAGCTGTAATTGTACGTACATGTAAAGAACTCAAACGTGACAACGGTATGATAATACGATATGATGACAATGCTGCGGTTGTCATTGATCAAGAAGGAAATCCAAAAGGAACTCGAGTTTTTGGCGCGATTGCTCGGGAATTGAGACAGTTGAATTTTACTAAAATAGTTTCATTAGCTCCTGAAGTATTATAAATACTAGTAGATGAAACTATGATATAGTTATAGTAGGATATCTGAAATGGATTAAATTAGTAGATTGTGTTTCACGCATATACTTTTAATAATTGAAATTGAATAATTCAAAATAAAAAAAAACATGTTGATTATATCAAAATTAAGAAGCACCAATAATTAGAATTCGTCATGGGCAGAGACGCTATTGCTGATATAATAACTTCTATAAGAAATGCTGACATGAGTAAAAATGGAACGGTTCGAATAGCATCCACTAATATCACCGAAAACATTGTTAAAATACTCCTACGAGAAGGTTTTATTGAAAACGTTCGGAAACATCAGGAAAGTAACAAAGATTTCTTGGTTTCAACCTTGCGCCATAGAAGGACTAGGAAAGGAATATATAGAACTATTTTAAAACGTATCAGTCGACCTGGTCTACGAATCTATTCCAACTATCAAAAAATTCCTAAGATTTTAGGTGGAATGGGAATTGTAATTCTTTCCACTTCTCGAGGCATAATGACAGATCGAGAAGCTAGACTAGAAAAAATTGGAGGAGAAATTTTGTGCTATATATGGTAATCTTCCTCCGGTATCCTAATTTGATCTCTAACTTCCAATTTGTGAAATAGAGAGGAAAAGTAAGTTATATAACTCTTCCTCCATTAGTTGATGATATTTCAAGGGGTTACCTGGATGAAAGAACAAAAATGGATTCATGAAGGTTTAATTACTGAATCACTTCCCAACGTCCCGGGTCCATTTAGATAATGAAGATCTAATTCTAGGTTATATTTCAGGGAGGATCCGACGCAGTTTGATACGGATACTGCCGGGAGATAGAGTCAAAATAAAAATAAGTCGGTATGATTCAACTAAAGGACGTATAATTTATAGACTCCGCAACAAAGATTCGATCGATTAGATGATTTTTGAAAACATTCCCTTGGTGAGAGATACAACTCGAAGCTAAAAAATGAAATACAAGAGACTTATTTTCTTCCAAGGAATAGATTCCAAATTGAGGTAAGGAGTGATAAATATGAAAATAAGAGCTTCCGTTCGTAAAATTTGTGAAAAATGTCGACTGATCCGTAGGCGCGGACGAATTAGAGTGATTTGTTCCAATCCGAGACATAAACAGAGACAAGGATAATCTTTCTTTTATAAAATTTCTCAAAGAAGGGCCATGTAA